ATGCACTGCTGGGGCCCGAGACTCTTGAAGAATCTTTTCCGTTTTTTGGTTATGTATGGAAAGATAGAAATAAAATGACAACCATTTTAGGTATTCACTTAATTTTGTTAGGTATAGGCGCTTTTCTTCTAGTATTTAAGGCTCTTTATTTTGGGGGCGTATACGATACTTGGGCTCCGGGGGGCGGAGATGTAAGAAAAATTACCAATTTGACCCTTAGCCCAAGCGTTATTTTTGGTTATTTACTAAAATCTCCCTTTGGGGGGGAAGGGTGGATTGTTAGTGTGGATGATTTTGAAGATATAATTGGCGGACATGTATGGTTAGGTTCCATTTGTATACTTGGCGGAATCTGGCATATCTTAACCAAACCTTTTGCATGGGCTCGTCGTGCATTTGTATGGTCTGGAGAGGCTTACTTGTCTTATAGTTTAGGTGCTTTATCTGTTTTTGGTTTGATTGCTTGTTGTTTTGTCTGGTTCAATAATACCGCTTATCCTAGTGAGTTTTATGGTCCTACTGGACCAGAAGCCTCTCAAGCTCAAGCTTTTACTTTTCTAGTTAGAGACCAACGTCTTGGGGCTAACGTGGGATCTGCTCAAGGACCTACTGGTTTAGGTAAATATCTAATGCGTTCACCCACTGGAGAAGTTATCTTTGGAGGCGAAACTATGCGTTTTTGGGATCTTCGTGCTCCTTGGTTAGAACCCTTAAGGGGTCCAAATGGTTTGGACTTGAGCAGGTTGAAAAAAGATATACAACCTTGGCAAGAACGGCGTTCCGCGGAATATATGACCCACGCGCCTTTAGGCTCGTTAAATTCCGTAGGTGGCGTAGCTACCGAGATCAATGCAGTTAATTATGTATCCCCTAGAACTTGGTTAGCGACTTCTCATTTTGTTCTAGGATTCTTCTTTTTCGTAGGTCATTTATGGCACGCGGGAAGGGCTCGTGCAGCTGCAGCAGGATTTGAAAAAGGAATTGATCGTGATTTTGAGCCTGTTCTTTCTATGACTCCTCTTAACTAATTGAGGTCAAAGATCCAATACTAAAAGTAGCAATCAATTTGCTTCGATAATACATATTTTGATTGGGTAGATCAAGTCATACTTAAATTTAAAGGTCTTCCTTTCTTTTCAACTTGTTTAGATCTAATCTTTTTTCTGGCTCGGCTAGGTGGGATAGCCGGGCCAGTCCCTTTTATGATACGGGGTCGTTCAAAACCAATACAAACATAAATTTACTCAACGAGAAAAAGAAAAGGAGAGAGAGGGATTCGAACCCTCGATAGTTCGCAAAGAACCATACCGGTTTTCAAGACCGGAGCTATCAACCACTCGGCCATCTCTCCCAAAGAGAATTTCTATTTTATTATTGTCTTTTGATTTCGCTGAATAGAATATAACCGTAGAAGTTGATACCATCATTGTATTATAGAAAGAATGAGAATGATATTAAGTGTCAGGCAATACATATATCTCTCTTATAAATAGATGTAAGATTTCGTATGACCGTTTGTGAAGTAAAAAACGACTCTTGAACCTATATTTAATATTGAAATTTAAAGAAAACGGATAAATGGGTAAGAAGTAATACTAAATCATATAGAACCGGCGGATTCGTGGTAGAATTCCCCACGATATGATGCGTTTTTTTTTTACAGACTGCTAGAGGATCAAATAGTATAGTTCTTTTGTTGGTAGCTTGGAGGATTAGAAACATGACTATTGCTTTCCAATTGGCTGTTTTTGCATTAATTGCTACTTCAGCAATCTTATTGATTAGTGTACCCGTTGTTTTTTCTTCTCCTGATGGTTGGTTAAGTAACAAAAATGTTGTATTTTCTGGTACATCGTTATGGATTGGATTAGTCTTTCTAGTAGGTATCCTTAATTCTCTCATCTCTTAAACCGAATCGTTCCAGATACTAAAAAAAGGCCCCGCCTTCTTTCGGGTTGCGAGACACATGAAAGTTCAATACACAATAAAACAAAGGTCCATAGAAGTTTCTAAAATAGAATTAGAATTAAATAAAGAAAACCAAAAATTCGAGGGAGAGATCCGCTTTTCTTGTCATTTTTCAATGTAATTAAATGGAAAGGTAAGTGTAATTTGATAAAAAATGGTTCTATATTCGAAATGAATTTTCGAATATATTCTATAATAAAAAAAGAAAAATAGAATTAAAAAGGAATAAGGAATAACAATAAGAAAATAAATTTTCTATTTTCTATATAGTTTACTCTATAGATTATAGAAATTCAAAATACAAAATATAGAAAAAAGAATTAAATAAACTATGGCTAGAACTAAAATAAACGTTAACTATTTTAACTAGTAGTAACTATACTAATAATAATTATACAACTTTAACTATATAATAACTATATAATAACTATATAATTTAACTTTCTAAAATAAATAGAAATTCTAAATAATTAGAATGAAATTGTAATTAATTATTAACTTAACTAATTCTAATAGAAATTGGAAATGAAAT